GAACCAGAGATTTTTACCCTTTTCTAAAAAGAAAAAGAAGTGCCTCTATTTAGAGATTTATCTACTTAGATGAATAAATCATACTCTATCTATATTATTAACGAATATGTATTCCAACCTATCTCGAGGTATTTGTATCAATACCTATTCGGTAGATCCTTTTTTTTTTCTGTGCCAGGAACCAGATTTGAACTGGTGACACGAGGATTTTCAGTCCTCTGCTCTACCAACTGAGCTATCCTGACCTTTTCTTGTGCATCATCCTAGTAGAGTATTTGTATCTATGTCAATTAAAGGGACTAAAAAATCAATAAAGTATTCCAAATTCCAAATTTGGAAATGGGGGGGGGGTAGTCCTATGCATTGTGCATGGCTTACTTAATAATACTTAAAAATAGAGTTAATAATCGAAGTTCCTTGCCTATACTATAATAAAAAAGAAATCTATTCAATGAATAGCATAAGATCCATTGAGTTCTCTTCGCACTCCTTTGTGAAAGAGTAGAATGAGAAAGTTAATGAATCTTAAACCGATTGATAAAAAGAAAAAAAGAGGATAAATACTATAGTATAGTTAGAGTTAGGGAATAAAAGAGGGTTTGGGGATAGAGGGACTTGAACCCTCACGACTTATAAAGTCGACGGATTTTCCTTTTACTAGAAATTTCATTGTTGTCAGTATTGACATGTAGAATGGGACTCTCTCTTTATCCTCGTCCGATTAATCCACTTTTTAAAAGATCTCGAAAACTATGAATTGAAGGATTTGATTACTCAATATTCGATTGGAATGGATTCACAATAATTCTAAAAAAATTCTGAATTTTCTATTTCATAATCATTCCTAATTTCATTCTAAAAAAGAATAAAGAACCTATATTATGATATGGGTTCTGTGATTAATCGTTTGCTATGTCAGTATCCATATGTGTGTATTAGATGTATAAACCCCTTACTTTCTCTAATTTAGAGGGAGTTCCACTACCAACACAACGTAATCAACTCGATTCGTTAGAACAGCTTCCATTGAGTCTCTGCACCTATCCTTTTCCTTTGGATTCTAGTTCGAGAACCACTTGTTTTCTCAAAACACGGATTTGGCTCAGGATTGCCCTTTTTTAATTCCAGGGTTTCTCTGAATTTGGAAGTTACCACTTAGCAGGTTTCCATACCAAGGCTCAATACAATCAAGTCCGTAGCGTCTACCGATTTCGCCATATCCCCATTTTCCTTTTCTTTGATTGAGACCTAGATTCCTTGTGTAATTTCATCCATCTCTTAGTTTTTTTTTTTGAATCGTTGAATTCATTACTCGACGTAGTCTAGCAGTTCGTCTCTATTTGAGAGACCCTGCTTGTTGCAATTCAGAATTGAATTGATTCTATCGTTGATGTATTTGCAATTCAATCCGAATCAATATATCCCAAAGTTTTTCTCTCCCCCACCCTTCTTTTTTAGAGTATTCAAAATCATACTCTAACGCTTGATATTCATTTTTTTTTTTTTCTAATCAGAATTAGCAATTTAATTTGCTATGATTCTATGTTCTCCTTAGTGAAATATTAATCATTAAATTATTAAGAAATAACAAAAAAAAAACAAAATATCTCAAAAAATGTCTATAATGATCGAATGAAAATGCCAAGAAATTCGCATTTTCTCTTTATTATATCTTTCATATATATTATTCTTTTCTATGTATTAGATTACTTGTCCGAGCCATATCAAATTGAAAATATCTGAAATCAAATTCAATATAGAAATTGGAATAGATTTTATTCTATTAGAAAAATCAATTTGCGAATTAGAGAAATAAAAAGAAAGTTCAATAAATTCTATAATCCTATTTAAGGATATCCTCTAGTTAAGCATATCAAGCTAACTTGATTTTTATGAAGTTCTAGTATTTTTTTCTAAGTAGAACTTCAAATTTCGAACTAGTTAATAGCTAAGATTAATAATTAAGATCTGACATTTTACAGATTTCCTATACTATACATATTTCTATTTGTTACACTATTTCTGTTATGTAAGCCCACTTAGCTCAGAGGTTAGAGCATCGCATTTGTAATGCGAGGGTCATCGGTTCAAATCCGATAGTCGGCTTTTTTCTATATCGATGTTCCATGAACAAGAATCTCTCTTTTTCTCCGAATTAAATGGAGAATCCAGGATCTATTCTGTGGTTCTACCTTACAATTTTGCTAGATACAAAACAATAAAATAAATAATATATATACAAAAAATCCAGATGTTGATGAAATTCCATTTTTTGTGGTACTTTAGTAGATTTTACTCTGTTTATCCTTTAGTTTAATTCAGTTTTAATTTCGCTGTATTCTTTAATGTAAATACAATGAAATTCATTGTGTAAAATGAAATTTCAATAAAATAAAAAAGGAGTCTTCATGTCCCGTTATCGAGGACCTCGTTTTAAAAAAATACGCCGTCTGGGAGCTTTACCAGGACTCACTAGAAAAACACCTAAATCCGGAAGTAATCTGAAAAAGAAATTCCATTCTGGGAAAAAAGAGCAATATCGTATTCGTCTTCAAGAAAAACAGAAATTGCGTTTTCATTATGGTCTGACAGAACGACAATTACTTAGATATGTACATATCGCTGGAAAAGCAAAAAGGTCAACAGGTCAGGTTTTACTACAATTACTTGAAATGCGTTTGGATAATATCCTTTTTCGATTGGGTATGGCTTCAACCATTCCTGAGGCCCGGCAATTAGTTAACCATAGACATATTTTAGTTAATCGTCGTATAGTCGATATACCAAGTTTTCGTTGCAAACCCCGAGATATTATTACTACGAAGGATAACCAAAGATCAAAATGTCTGGTTCAAAATTCTATTGCTTCATCCGACCCGGGGAAATTGCCAAAGCATTTGACGATTGACACATTGCAATATAAAGGACTAGTTAAAAAAATCCTAGATAGGAAGTGGGTCGGTCTCAAAATAAATGAGTTGTTAGTTGTAGAATATTACTCTCGTAAGACTTGAACTTAATGAAAAAAGGAAAGGTTCATAGAATTTTCTTCCTCTTCCCCTTTCCCCGAACTAAATCGACCTAAGGCCCTTAATTGGTATTTTCCATTCAACTAGCAGAAATGGATTAACCCTAGGATCCTTTTTTTTTTGTTCTTTCCTCTATGTGTATTTTACATACCACAGTAATTTACTATAGAGAATTTCTATTAAATAAAGGTATTATTGCTGGAATAAACTGTTATTTGATTTGATACATTGTGATCGTTAACGTTGATGAATTAAGAGAAACGGAAAGAGAGGGATTCGAACCCTCGGTAAACAAAAGTCTACATAGCAGTTCCAATGCTACGCCTTGAACCGCTCGGCCATCTCTCCTACATAATCTTATTATGGAAAATAAACTGAGTGAATAGCGAGTTTTCCTATTCCTGCAGTACAGGTACAACCACAACCGCTCGGGGGTTCCTTGGTTCTATTGGAAAAATTCCTTTTCATCTAAGTGGAAGGATCCAGGATTTTTTTACTAGGAATTCCGCTCCCTCGAAAAGTTTTAGTTTGGGTTTTCCCCAAACCAAAGAAAAAGAGAATGGAAGAATTCTTCTTATTCCATAATAAAATAAAGGAACCCTAAAATTCTGTTTGCATAAGGTACGCTACGCCATACAATCGGAATCTAAAAAAGGGTATGAGACAATTAATGACTTTGAAAACGCGAAATAGCTGATGAGAGAAGTTATTGTTGAGAAATAGAAAAGTGGAATGAAATCCAATCTTAGTCAAATATTTCATATCTCTTCTTGTCCAAACAGAAGGAAAAGGACACAATTTGAGCTGAGCGGAAAATCCATACCTCTCTTATCCATTTATAGCATATATATAGCATATATATGGATCGATCGATTTATAAGAATCGAATGTGTTTGTTTTTATGGTATTTTGTGAAGGAATGAAAACAATTCTATATAGAATGGGTTGGGAATTATGCCTAGATCCCGTATAAATGGAAATTTCATTGATAAGACCTCCTCAATTGTAGCCAATATTTTATTGCGAATAATTCCGACAACCTCAGGGGAAAAAAGGGCATTTACTTATTATAGAGATGGTGCGATTTGACTCTTTTTTTTTTTTTAGCCCTACCTACACCTCAGTCTTACGAGAAAGAGAGGGGGTTCGCATAGAGAGAACAAAATTAGTAAAGGAAACCCACGCTTGGAGAAGGTGAGGTGAACTAACAATTCCTTCTGTCGTGTATCCTCGATTGATGCGGCCTCAGATGCTTCAATTGTAGATTTGAGTATTGAGCGAAAGGTTACACCTACAGGATAGGTTCTGTATTACAGGCCAATCCTACTCTACTAGTACCAATAGGCAGCATAGGGGAGAAAAGCACTACACCTAGAAATAGGAATCAACAAGAGAAAAACTTTGTTAGAAATTAGCCCTTTCCTGATCGGTATCAGGGCTGGGAAGAATGGTTGGGATAACAAACAACCATCAGGTTTGTACTTTGGATACCCCTATAACCATCAAAGATCGTTGAAGTGGCTAATTCCTCTAAATAGGAGGCGTTGAGAACAAAGAAATTCTTGGAGCTATCGTTTTCCTCTAGCATTAATAGAATTCATTGGTGTTAAGAAAAACCTCTTGCGGGAAGGTTGGCTAGAGATTTCTTGGAAAAATACCAGCCCCTTTCGGTCCATAATGAGATGGGACTAATTCTATTTTTATTCTATAGATTATTTCGCTTAGTACTATGTACAGAAGGGAGGAGCCGTATGAGATGAAAACCTCATGTACGGTTTTGGAACGGAGATTTTTTGAATAGAATGAACGACCGTAACGGATGTTGGCTCAATCCGAAGGAAATTATGCGGAAGCTTTGCAGAATTATTATGAAGCTACGCGACTAGAAATTGATCCCTATGATCGAAGTTATATACTCTATAACATAGGCCTTATACACACAAGCAATGGAGAGCATACAAAGGCTTTGGA